GAGGGAAACAAAGAATATCACTACTGTATAAACAAAGAGTTTGAGAGTAAGCATTACATAATCTCCAAGATTTTTTTTTTAAGGAATAGATTACCCGTTTTTCCTTACCGCACAGATCCACTAGGATGGTTTTTTTTATTTTGACACCTAAAAAATGCAAAAATCAATTCTAAAAAAAAAATGGAAAGAATTACTTTATAATAAGCAGTCTTATCAATCTCAAAAATGAGTTTAAGTATTGTTTGTGTGAGTACCTAAAGGTACCTGCTCAACGTAGGTGCAGGGGGTAGAAAGGCTGATCCAAATTTATTGTTGGAGCTATACATTCAATGTAGAAGAATTTGAATTTTAGAATCGAAAGTTCATAATATAAGATTTCTTGTCTCTTCTACATTTTTTCTTTTTTTGGAATGAATACATCATTCAATTTGGCAGACAGAACAGAATAGTAAAGATTTCATCGAAAACTTACAGCAGCTTGCCAAACAAACGCTAATAGAAAAAAGAGTACAGGTATGACAGGCATAACATCCACGATTGGGTTGAAAATGGCATAAGCTTCGGGTAATTTGGCTAAGAAAAAACTAGTCGGATAAAGACCAGAATTAAAACAGATAGAGGTTAAACTAAGTATATTAGGCATAACAAGCATTTCATTCTTGTAGAGTAGATAATTGGATTTTGATTGAGTTATTTTTTTAAGGGAAAAAGGAAAAGAAAAGGTGGCCTTTTTTCTTCGGACTTTCCCAAACACAAAATACCTCCTTGTATTCGCATTCTCAAATGAGAATGGAAGAAATTCCACTTTCATATAATATCTTAATAGAATTCCATGTAATGATCAATGCATTTTTTGGATTCTATATTATCTGCATGTTTAGAATCCTAGCAAGAAAATATCCTTCATTTTTTAGGTAATTGAAGTGGGATTGACGAATAATATATAATAAAAATACTGTTTATTAGTGTTGAAATGGGGCGTGGCCAAGTGGTAAGGCAGCGGGTTTTGGTCCCGTTATTCGGAGGTTCGAATCCTTCCGTCCCAGATTTTTTTTTCATTAAAAATTTGGGTCTGTCAGGCACATTCAGGATATGCTCCTACTACTCATTATTCATATGTGTATGTGTTTTGAATATGTGTTTTGAAATTCGAACTTGTTAAATAAACTTTATGTTCCATATCCATGAAATGGGAATTCTTACAGGATACATTTGACACCTAATGTTAAAAAAAAAAGTTTCCATTCTACGGATAGAGACTCCATTTTTCTATTTTAGGCATTATCTGATTTACAAATATCCATTTCTAAATCAATGGAATGTGAGGATTAGACATAAATTCATATATTCCGTCTACTCGACTTTGGAATTGATTGAAAACAAAAATTTTGGAGGGAAAACACTGTATAAAAAATCATACTTTTCTTATTTTTTATTTTTAGTTCTTTCTGTTACCTAAAAGAAACAATGCTATAAGTAAAAGCAAAGACCTTAATTTTACTTTACACTAATTTTTTTTACTTCATTTTTTCTTTCTTTTGTTACTCCTGTTATTCCAGTCAAAGAACTATGAAAAGTTTATAACTAACAAAAAAATGCTAATCTTTTCATTGGCATAGTTTATTGTTGTAGAAGAGTTGATTCTTCTCATTTCAGGATTGCTCATCTCGAGTTCTCTGTTGAGGATGGAAATTCATTCAATAATAAATAAGTCTTAAGCAAACTATTTTATTCCTCTTTTCAAACTATGTTTCATTCATATGATAGAATATAGGTTTTACTAAGTGGGATCCTTGCAGAGTCTTCCACGCTAAATACTTATTTCTTTTATCCATATTTCTCCATAGATAGCAAGTTTGAATTAGTATACAAAACCAATGACTATTCATGATTCCATCCATATTGGATCAATTCTCGATACCACTTTGCAATGAAATTAGAGGAATGTTATGGTAAAACTTCGTTTAAAACGATGTGGTAGAAAGCAACGTGCGACTTGAAGGAGATGATCTATTGTGGATTTTGCTATCCACCATTTTCCATAGTAATGAAAATGCTCTTGGCTCGACATAGTCTGTTCTATTTGTCCCGAACCTAATTTGCGCTGGGTTGTTTGTAAGTAAATAGTACACGATGGAGCCCGAGAAGACATAATTTATTTTTTATCAAGGGAAAGAATCTAGGGTTAGTGAAAACTAATAAATTAGGCCAACTTTGTCAGTCTATCCTTAATATAGAAATTGAAAGGTTAAAATAAGAAAAAGTCTAACTTTGGAAGATTGGAAAACTTTTTTTTTTTTATTAAAAGTCTATCAGAATGGAAGGAAATAAGAAAAAAAAGAAAGGGTATGTTGCTACTCTTTTGAAAGAAAAAAGAATAGGAATTCCCGAAGTAATGTCTAAACCCAAGGATTTCACAAATCAAAGATAAAGGATTCCGGAACAAGTAAACATGATTTTCAACCATCTCAACAATAGAATTAGATTAGAATAAGGAATAAAAGTCAATTTGTTCGGGATGAGATAAAGAAAAGAGTTTAGAGACGACTCAAAAAATTTGGAAGGATTTCTCTTTTGAATTCTGTCAGTCAAAATTAGCCAACTTGAGTCATGAGTATAAATGAAATTTGTTTTTTCTTCTATAAGGAAATTAATGCAAGTCATAGTCTAATTTCTATCTACTTGTATTATAGATAGAAATTCGAATCATTTTCTCGAGCCGTATGAGGAGAAAACCTCCTATACGTTTCTAGGGGGGGCATTGTTTATCTACATCTATCCCAATAAGCTGTCTATCGAATCGTTGCAATTGATGTTCGATCTCGAAGAGAAGGAAGAGATCTTCAAAAAGTTGGTTTTTATGATCCGATAAAGAATCAAACTTGTTTAAATGTTCCAGCTATTCTCTATTTCCTTGAAAAAGGCGCTCAACCTACAAGAACTGTTTATGATATTTTAAGGAAAGCAGAATTCTTTAAAGATAAAGAAAGAATTTTGAGTTAATTGAAGAACTAAGAGTTAATTGAAGAACTAAATAAATAAAAAAGTAAGGGAGGGTCATTAATATCCCTTAATTATTTAGATATAATTTCCCTCTTTTTTAGTCCTATTTTTTTGCTGCATTTATGTCGTGCCAATCCAACAAAAGACCTTATTTAATTTCCTTATTTGTATCTAATTGGTTTTTTTACCATTGTATTTCTATTGACAAAGGTCTATTGAACAGCTAGAATTTGTAGCTAGATAGGTCTCTTTATCGTCACTCCATATTAGGTATTTCCGTCTACACTTTGTTCAAATGATAGGGTTGCCCCCCCTTTGCATGTACTTTTATATAAGATTTTTCTATTTAAATGCTAAAAAAATAAGAATTTTGCTATTATGATTGGGGCCGCTCCTTTTTTTTTAACCTTAGTGAAACTTTTATTTTAGTATTTGAGTGTTTTTAATGGGTGATAAAATCTTTCTTTTGATGTCTTGCTAATTCAATGTTTTGCAGGAGCGTCCGGTGTAATTCTATCGATTTTTGGATTTCGATCGTATCTAAGATCCTATTTTATCTGGGTTGCTAACTCAATGGTAGAGTACTCGGCTTTTAAGTGCGACTATGATCTTTTACACATTTGGATGAAGCAACAAATTCGTCCAGACTCTTGGTAGAGTCTAGAAGACCACGACTGATCCTCAAAGGTAATGAATGGAAAAAATAGCATGTCGTAGTAAAATCAATTTTTTTTTTTTTTTTATTTTGGAATAAAAAAATTCCGATTTTCTGGGTCTAGTAAATAAATGGATAGAGCTTGGCTCTAATTCTGGTAAAATAAAAAGCAACGAGCTTAACTTCTTAATTGAAATGATTCCCCGATCTAATTAGACGTTAAAAATAGATTAGTGCCCAATGCGGGGAAAGGTTGGGTTTTCCTATCGGTAGACCCTTTTTTTATTTATTTTTAGGAATCCTAATTATTCTTGATTATGGATTGAAAAGGAATGTTATGAATTGAATGTGTAAAAGAAGCAGTATATTGATAAAGAGACTGTATTCCAAAGTCAAAAGAGCGATTGGCCTGCAAAAATAAAAGATTTTTTCTTTTTTTTTTATAATTAGAACAAACATAAACTAATTAGATAGAAAAGGAACAGAAAAAGATCTATGGATTAAACTCCCTTTCTTTTCAGGGTTTGTTTTAAAAAATGTAACACCCTGTTCTGACCATATTGCACTATGTATCATCATTTGATAAATCGAGAAATGCTTTTTTTCTCTGATTCAAGTAGAAATTCAAATGGCAAAATTCGAAGGTTATTCAGAAAAACAGAAATCTCGTCAACAATACTTCGTTTACCCACTTCTCTTTCAGGAATATATTTATGCATTTGCCCATGATTATGTATTAAATGGTTCCGAACCTGTGGAAATTAGTGGTTGTAATAATAAGAAGTTTAGTTCACTACTTGTGAAACGTTTAATTATTCGAATGTATCAGCAGAATTTTTGGATTAATTTGGTTAATCATCCTAATCAAGATCGATTGTTGGATCACAGCAATTATTTTTATTCGGAGTTTTATTCTCGGATTCTATCTGAGGGATTTGCAATCGTTGTAGAAATCCCATTCTCGCTAGGACAATTATCTTGTCCGGAAGAAAAAGAAATACCAAAGTTTCAAAATTTACGATCTATTCATTCCATATTTCCCTTTTTAGAAGACAAATTTTTGCATTTACATTATCTATCACATATAGAAATACCCTATCCTATCCATTTTGAAATCTTGGTTCAACTCCTCGAATACCGGATCCAAGATGTTCCATCTTTGCATTTATTGCGATTCTTTCTCAACTATTATTCGAATTGGAATAGTCTTATTACTTCAATGAAATCCATTTTTCTTTTTTCAAAAGAAAATAAAAGACTATCTCGATTCCTATATAACTCTTATGTATCAGAATATGAATTTTTCTTGTTGTTTCTTCGTAAACAATCTTCTTGCTTACGA